GGGTATCTGAGCAATTCTTCCTGTTGCTTTTACAAAACTTCCTTCTTGTATCATCAACCCATCGCCCATTAATACAATCCCAACATTTTTGGATTCCAAATTCAGAGCAATACCTCTAGTCCCTTCTGCAAATTCAACTAATTCACCTGACATTATTTCACCAAGACCTATAATACGAGCAATCCCATCCCCCACTTGAACTACGCGACCTATATTCTCAATTCCTACTTTCCTATTATATTGTTCAATACGTTCGCGGAGAATTTTATGAATTTCGTCGACTCGAAGGGTTGCCATTCTTGAATCTTTTTTTTCGCAAGCAAGGGGAAAAATAATGCCTAAATTCTAAACGAAAGTAGGAGTTCAAGGCCTAATAAATTTTATTATTTCTTCCATTCTATGGTCCCGAGAATGCCAATATTAGCACGAATCGTACGGAAATGTAACTCGGTATTCAAACAACTATTCAGAGTTCCTAGAGCTCCTTGTACGGCTTGTTGGAAAACCCGTTGTCGGACCTGATTCATCGCTCTTTGTTTTTCAAAATAAAGGGTTTCATTTTTAGACTTTTCTAATTGTTCCAAACTAATAGAAGTAGCATTAATCAAATTTGCTTTTTCTCGTTCTATCTCAGAGTATCCATTCATCCGATACTCATCCGCTTCTAGTTCGACTTTCTGTAATCGAAGCCGAGCTTTTTCGAGTTGTTCAAGGGTGCCTCTACGCAATTCTTCCGAATTTCGAATAGTACTTAAGATCCTCTGTTTTCGATTATCTAATAAATCTTTTAATGAAAGTAGATTATCTTGCTATTAAGTTTACAACTTTTATGATCTCTTCCCGAACCAAACATGAATCTTTCGATTCATTTGGCTCTCACGCTCCTTTTTTTCTTTTTTGCTATGTATTATGGCTATTTCCATATTTTTTTTATGTAATGAGCCTATCCTCTATCCTCTTTTCTCTTTGTATTTCAATATACCGAAACTTCTATAAGACTAGATAAATCTTCTATAAGACTAGATAAATATTAAGAGGACTCTTCTGACTAGATAAAAATCTATCATGGTCAGCAAAGTTGTTTCTTTATTTTTGTTTGCTCTGTTAGTTAACAATTTCAATTTCATTAAGAAAAAAAACTAAATAAATGGAAAATGAAAATTGCTAGAATTCTTTTTTTTCCTTAAATCCAAAAAATTTCTCTTTTTTTGTATACACAGGTCGTCGATTCGGCATTGGAAAAAGGGCAGGGTGCCCTTCTAGTAAATAGTTCAAACCACTTTATCGATATGAGTGTTCTATATCAGATAAATTCTACACTAGCTATTTCCCGTTTAAAGCATTTGGATACTAATAAAGCATTTCGATACTAATATAGTTGTAGAAAGAGTACCCCTTTTTGCCTGGACTTCAAGCAGTTTAGCTTTAACCGTGTTAATGGTCTCACATTATTGGTCTATAGAGAATCAAAGTAAATTTACCAATGAGTCGCGAAATGCTATGGTTCTTTCATATGATTTCTGAAGTTATTCAGAAGTAATTCGTTGAGATCGTGCACCTTTATTTATCCCCAAAATACTAAAAAATATTCTAAAGTGCAGCCGGATAGATCCAATCTATTCTTGAAATAGACAACTCGCACACACTCCCTTTCCAAAAAAAATCAATACGCCAACCACTACAGTTAGATTTATTAGATTTGTTGCTAAAATATCGGTATTAAGCCCGAAACTCCCAGCGAATGGCCAGTGAGCTAAAAAAACAAAAGAATGGGTTACATTTTTCATATGCTCTCCTCTTATAGATAGGACGAACAAAGAAGAAAGTTTTTCGATCACTTACTTCGCTCGCCCCTTTTTTATCGGTTTTTTTAATGCAATTTTTTTAATGCAAATAGATTCAATCTAATAATTTCTTTTAGATTAAGTCTTAGGTCGCGTTTGACTTGTGAAAGATCTCCTTTGTTAAAATGTTCCCAAAATTACTAAAATAAAAGGAAAAAGACTTTCCACTATCCTAAACTAAGGACGGGAAGGAAGAGGGCGAGCATATCTTCTACCTAAATTGATCATGCTCAAATCAACCCTTCCCGGGGTATTGTCTGTCCCGATAAATAAAAAATTCCTGGAATAATAAATAAAAGTATTGATATACTTGGAATTACAGAAGCAAATACCAATTTACTAAAAAAAGAAAAAAGTATCTAATCTAAAGGACTCATTTTCTTTTTTAGGATTAAACAAAAGGGTTCGCAAATAAGAGCGCTAGTGCCACAACCAGTCCATAAATTGTTAAAGCTTCCATAAAAGCTAGACTAAGCAATAAAGTACCTCGTATTTTCCCTTCTGCTTCTGGCTGTCTCGCAATACCTTCTACAGCTTGTCCTGCAGCAGTACCTTGACCAACTCCAGGCCCAATAGAAGCAAGCCCTACGGCCAATCCAGCAGCAATAACGGAAGCAGCAGCAATTAGTGGATTCATGGTGAGTTCCTCGTGTCAAAAAAAAAAAACAAATGGTTAAGGATACAATCAACCAAGAAATTATTACTTTTCACTTGTAAGCTCTATTGAAATGATAATCTAAATCGTCTGAACTATTTCGAGATCTCATTTTTAGTTTCTTTTCTAATCATTAGAGATTTGTGTAAATTCATATGATTTTCATTATTCTATTTCTCTTTCTTTCCAACCAACCACCCTTTCCTTCCATCCTTTTTTTTTTTACTCTTCGATATTCTTGAGTTCTCTTTTTCCCCTTCATCTAATCCATAATAAAAGACAAAATACAGGAAGAACCCCTATTGAAATCGAACTAATCCAAATCCAATAGGAATCAAATTAAGGTATACAATTGATAACAATATCCTGCATAGAACTCGATATGGAATGCTGCATAGAACTGGATATGGAATCCAATTCCATATCGGGGGGAATTCTATAGATTGGATTAGATAATGAATCTAACTTTGAAATCAAAAAAATCCTATATACATTTGTTTCCTCTATTTTGTTTGTGTATTTTCTCATTTTCTATTGAATCCAATTCCAAAATAATTCCGCACAAAAGATGACTGTCTTATAGACATTAAGGATATAGATCTAACCGGATTCCGCCCCCCCCCTGAATGCATATATAATTTAACAATTCCGTAATATAGTCTATTCTCTCTCCTACAACTCTAGGTTATATATTCATACGCATTTCGAACTAGTTAGTTTTCTAACCAGGAGGATTATCTGGAACCATGCATGAATTGGGCTAAGCTAAAAAAAAAAAAAGACTATTTCGAAAATGAGTCAATTCAATGATGACCTTCCATCGATTCACCTATATAGGCTGCGGCTAACGTTGCAAAAATAAGAGCTTGAATACCGCTTGTAAATAATCCAAGAAACATGACCGGTATAGGGACTACTAAGGGGACTAAAGAAACAAGAACAACAACGACTAATTCATCCGCCAATATATTCCCGAAAAGTCGAAAACTAAGCGATAATGGTTTTGTGAAATCTTCTAGGATGTTAATTGGTAAAAGGATTGGGGTTGGTTTAATATATTTCTCGAAATAACTCAATCCTTTTTTGCTAAGACCCGCATAAAAATATGCCGCTGATGTGAGTAAAGCTAAAGCAACAGTAGTATTTATATCATTCGTGGGCGCTGCTAATTCCCCGTGGGGTAACTCTATAATTTTCCAAGGTAAAAGAGCACCCGACCAATTCGAAACAAAAATAAAAAGGAACATAGTTCCAATAAAGGGGACCCAGGGACCATATTCTTCTCCAATCTGAGTTTTGCTTAAATCTCGAATAAACTCAAGGACATATTCGAAGAAATTTTGACCGTCGGTTGGGATGGTTTGTGGATTCCGAACAGCTAAGATAACTGAACCTAACAAGATAGTAATTACGACCCAAGAAGTGATTAGTACTTGGGCATGAATTTGGAAACCTCCTATTTGCCAATAGAAGTGTTGGCCTACTTCTACCCCTGATATATCATACAACCCCTTGAGTGTTTTAATGGAACATGGTGTAATATTCATATTGTCCTCTAATAAAAATAGAACTTCAAAAAAGGAATTCTTTTGATTCAACCATCTCTTTCTCAACTTAGCTGAAGTATTAATCTTATAATTTTATATTTAGGATACCAAGAAATCACATCAAATGATAATATATATCAATACCCTCTAATATATATCAATATTCCCTTTCTTTTATCTATGCAAAACAAAAAGGAATAGTAACTGATCTGATAAATCTACTTAGTTGCTTAAGAATTAACTATTCTTCTTAATCTTAATCAACGATTTCTTATATAGAGAGAACGGCCCTCACAAATTGCAAATACTAATTTGTTAAGAATCAATCGAATTGAAGTCATAGTGTCATCGTTGGCAGGAATCGATATATTCGCGAGATCTGGGTCACAATTTGTATCCACTAAAGAAATAGTAGGAATTCCCAAAATGGCACATTCTCGAAGAGCTATATACTCTTTTTGCTGATCAAGGACGATCACAATGTCAGGCAACCTCGTCATATATTTAATCCCGCCGAGATATCTTTGCAAGGTGGATAATTTTCTCTTTAAGATTGCCACATCTCTTTTTGGAAGATGGTGGAATTTTCCCATCTTTTCTTCCGCTCTTAAGTCTCTAAATTGAGAAAGTCTAGTTTTGGTAATCGACCAATTCGTTAACATACCACTGAACCACTTTTTATTAACATAATGACAACGAGACCTTATTGCAGCTGATGCTACTAAATCCGCTGTTCTTTTTTTGGTACCAACAATTAAGAAGCTTTTTCCCTGACTTGCTGCATCAAAAACTAAATCACAAGCTTCTGATAAAAAACGAGCCGTTCTAGCGAGATTTGTAATATGAGTACCTTTACGCTTTGCCGAGATGTAAGGGGCCATTTTAGGATTCCATTTCTTAATACCATGACCAAAATGAACTCCTGCTTCTATCATCTCTTTCAAATTGATGTTCCAATATCTTCTTGTCATTTTTTCCACACTTCCCTTTTTTTTCTTTTTTTCGTCTTACCATTACGGAATTTTTTCTTTTTGAAGATTAAGAAAGAGCCTAAATATCTTGAAATAAATAAAAATTGTTCCGATGGAACCTTCTACTCAGAATTGGCCATTGATACATGATATAAACATAGCCTTAATGAATTAACTGACTTCTTTTATCTTTTATTTAGTAAAATATGAAAATACAAAATCTAAAATAAGACCTGTTAGCATTCTAAGGTCAAAAATCTAGTTTAAATTAAACTAAAAAAAAATCTGCTTTATGTATCCTTAAATCGTATAAATGGGAGTAAATGGGGGGTCTGATGTTTCATAGAAATTGTTTGTTACGTCAGAATCAGAAGAAACTAATTCTGTATGGAGAAACAACATATCTCTCATTTCCGACGTGAATAGATTTTTTTTTTGAATTTCGAAATAAAGGTTCTTGTCTTGTGAGGAACGATGCACAAATTTTTGGAATCCGGTACCAACAGGTATAATTCCCCCCAGAACTACGTTTTCTTTCAGGCCTTTCAACCAATCAATACGACCTCGTAGGGCAGCTTTTGCTAAAACTCGAGCAGTTTCTTGAAAACTTGCTTCAGATATGAAACTTTGGGTATTCAGGGAAGCCCTTGTTATTCCCAATAAGATTGCCCGATAATAGATCGATTCATCCAAAGCACGCCCTGCTCGTTCCGCTCGCAATAGTCCTATTAATTCCCCGGGTAAAAAAACATTAGACATTCCATCCTCGGAAACCCGTACTTTTGATGTTACTTGGCGTATAATAATCTCTATATGTCTATTATGGATCTGTACCCCTTGGGATCGATAAACCTTTTGGATCTTATTAACCAAAGAGATACGACTTTGGGCGATGGTTAGCTCAGCTCCAATCAAGAATCCCCAGGGAACCCCAAGAATTCTTGGTATACGCTCATTCCAATCCTCAATTCTCCTTTCGAGATTCGGCGATAGTGAATCAATTGAACGTGCTTCGAATATTTGTTCTACTTTTGGAAGACCTTGCGTTATATCACTAGATCTGGATTTTTCATATATAAAGGTAACTAACCTATCTCCTTTGTAAAGGGTTTTTCCATAATGACCATGAACAGTTGCTCCTATAGTGGCCAAATAAGGCTTAGCTGCTCTTATAACAAAGGAGTCCATATTAACAATGTAAATTTGACCTGATTTTTTTATGTGCGATTTAAATAGACATACATTTTCGCAAATAAATTGTCCAAGCTGAATTATTGCCAATGTCTCCTCCCATGAGTCATGATTGAGAAAGTGCCAATTCAAATGGAGTGGATTCAACATGATGTTACTGTCTAAATTCGAAATCCTTTTATTTTCATCTATTAAAGAGTATTTAAGCCCTTGAAGTACTTGGAAGGTTTGTTTCAAATTGTCAAGGAACAAGTATTTTTTTAACAAGATCTGATTATGCGTTAATAAATAGTAAGATGAAGAAAAATTCGATATATTAGGTACAATAGCCCCTAAGAGCCCAAAAATATCTCGAATAGGAATTCTAGGATTCGATTCTTTTACCGCATTGGGATATTTTGAATTCTTGAATAAACCAATTCGAGAACAGTTGGATGCCGACAAAATCATCAAAGATGCGTAGTCTTTATTTCGATTCAACAAGGTGCCAATAGCTTCTTGATGTTGGCTAAGTGATTTAATCTTCGCCTTGGAATAAAAGGAATTGGTATTGTTGCGATCTAACCTATTATTGGGAATCGGTCCTGCACTTATCCTATCATACCTTCTTCTTGTATATGAAATAGTAGACTTGACTAACTCAATTCTTAGGAAATCGCGAATCAGATCATTTGTTCTTAACTCAACAAGGGAAGCACGAGCCCCCTCTTTTTCTTCTTGTTCCCAATTCACTACCAAGCAAGTTCGAACGAATTGACTATTCGTGTGATAAATTCTTTGAGTTAACTTGCTATTTTCATGAGAAATAAAATTGACAAGTCGAAGTTGTAGATTATCCTCTTCTTGCAGGAGATCTTGCGGGAAAAGTCTTGCTAAATTTCTCCCTTCGTCCATTTCATATGCGGTTGCGGGTCGAACCGAAACAAAATACTTTTCCTTGCTTTTTAGAATTTTTTTCCGTTGAACATAAACCCAATTTTTTCTTTTTTTTGAGTCCTTATAATCTTTTTTTTCTCTTTCTGGTGGTATCAAACTGGCGCCGGATATCTTATCCGCCTCTTCAGGGAAATAAATATCTCCGGAAAAGATTTTTAATTCCGTATGGCTTTTTTTTCTCTTCACTCGGACCAATCCACCTAGTCGACTTCTTGTATTTTTTGTGAGTTGTGTATCCACTCCAATAATACTATTGTCAAGTACCTTTAGCGATGAGGATCTTGGCAAGATATGCAGTTCTTGAAGAATGAAAAAAAACCGATCTACTTCTTTTTTATATTTTAGAGTAAATTCTTTTGTTCCTCGATGCTCAATAAAAGCCTCTTTTTTTAAGATAGAATCTTCCTCTGGGCTCCCATATTCGTCCTCTGAGTCTTCCTCTGAGTCTTCTTCTAAAGCCCCGTATTCGGGCTCTGAGCCATCTTCACGGCTCCCATATTCTTCTTCTGAGTCTTCCTCTAGAGTTCCATATTCGTCCTCTCGACTTTTATATTCGTTCTCTGGGTTCCGAGATTCTTCTTCTGAATCTTTCTCTAGAGTCCTATATTCGGCCTCTAGGATCCCATATTCATCTTCTAGGGTTTCATATTCGTCCTCTAGAGTGCTATATTCGTCTTCTAGGGTTTCATATTGGTCCTCTCGGGTCCTATATTCATTCTCTAGGCTCTCATATTCGTCCTCTGAGTCTTCCTCTAGAGTCCTATACCCCTCCTCTAGGATCCCATATTCTTCCTCTAAGGTCCTATATCTAAATTTAACAATTCCTGAACCCCTTTTATCTTTTCTGTATCGTGGATCGTCAAAATAAGCAAAAATAGTATTTCTACGTAAAACACCCATAAAGGGTATTTCAATCGAAATCCCCAAACAGGATATTAGCTCTTTTTCTTGTTCTTGATGATATTGTAATGGAATGACGAACCTATTTCTTCGTTTTTTTGCCAACAAATCCGAATTATCTTGAAGAATAGAAGGATAGACAAAATTCCAATGCTTGTTGGACACGATTCGATCTGACGTTAAATAATCAAGAATTTCCTTATCTTTTTTACCAAAAGTATCCAACAGTCTAGGGCTTACATGATCATTAGCCATTGAGAGGTCAAAGATATATCTTCCGTCAAGAGAAAAAGAATACGTATTCATTTGATCTTGATCCTTGTGCAGCGAAAAGGATGCTATACTGGATCGGCACATACTTACTGACAATATCCATAAATGGCTTGTTTTTGGTAATCCACGAAGATTACCATATTGATATTCGGGCGCATGGTAAACATCAGTACTCCAGTGCATTTCCCCGTCTGATTCGGAATAAATATGCTTTTGTACCTTTTCTTTAAAATGCAAAGTGGACGTTCCGGCACGAATCTCCGCAATTACTTGTTCAGATTCTACATATTGGTCATTTTGTACTAGAATCAAGCTTTTTAACGGAATATTCACACTATGTAGAATATCCTGACTCTGAATAGTTACACGCAAGTCTATATAGCATAGAAAAGCGGGCTGCCCATGACGGGTACGTGTGGGGTGAACCAAATTCTCATTGAATTGGATTTTTCCATTCGAGGGGGATCGTACAAGGTCGGCAGTACCCCCTGTGAATACTCCACCGGTATGAAAAGTTCTTAATGTTAGTTGAGTCCCTGGCTCCCCGATTGATTGACCCGCAATAATACCTACAGCTTCCCCCAATTCGACCAGATCGCCATGAGTGGGACTCCGCCCATAACATAATTGACAGATCCAAGATGTGCTCCGGCAAGTAAAAGGGGTTCTAATATATATTGCTTGTGCTCGAAACGGTTGTGCTCGAAAGGCAGTTATGAATCGATTGACTAATCCAATTCCAATATCTTGATTTCGAGCAGCAATGCATCGTGAACCAATATATATATCGTCTGCTAATACACGACCAATTAGTGTTTGGACAAAAAGTTTTTCTGTCATCCCATTTTGAGGACTCACAGAAATACCTCGGATAGTACCACAATCTCTTCTACGTACAATAATATGTTGAACTACTTCAACAAGTCTGCGTGTAAGATATCCAGCATCCGCTGTTCGTACAGCAGTATCTACAACCCCTTTGCGGGCTCCGTAGCAGGAAATTATATATTCTGTCAAAGAAAGTCCCTCGCGTAAATTGCTTTGAATAGGTAAATCAATCATTTGTCCTTGAGGATCCGCCATTAACCCTCTCATCCCTACTAATTGGTGTACCTGAGATGCATTTCCTCTGGCTCCTGAAAAAGACATTAGATAGACTGGATTAGACGGATCCGTTATCCGAAAATTCGAATTCATTTCTTGTTTCAAATATTCACTTGTAGCATACCATATTTCAACGGATTGGCGTAATTTTTCTACTGCGTGTACAGCCCCATAATAATAGTGTTTCTCCAAAAGAAAACTCTGTTGTTCCGCGTCTTGGACTAACCATCCTTTAGAGGGTATTGTTAAAAGATCCTCGATTCCTAAAGAAATTGATGTAGTAGTGGCTTGATGGAAGCCCAGAGCCTTTATTTGATCCAGTATATGGGATGTATATCCCATTCCGAAATGATCTATTAATCTGCTAATAAGTCGTTTCATAGCAGTTCCGTCTATCTCTTTATTATGAAAGACCAGGTTGGCCCGTTCCGCCATACATAAGTACCCCCTTTTTTGGCTGAGTAGGATTCGACAATTGCTGAGTAGGATTCGACAATAGGCCTGAGTCAGTGATTCGAAAACTTAAATTTACTCCCTTTCCTCAATCTCAATCTTAATTTGCGCGGCAAAAAAGATGGTACTAGCGAAATCGGAATGCCCCCCGAAAGGGGCATCGCCGAATCTAACTTCCTTGTTTAGATAGTATATGAATAGGCCCGACTGAATCCTTGTATGGCTTCCTCTATTTCTCTATAAAAAGAAATATGACCAAGAGTGGTTCGAATGTATATAGAACGGGTTTCTTTTTTTCTATTTCCGACTATTAGATAGTGGGCATAAATCTCATGATAAGTCCCAAAAGATTCATATTGAACTTCAATCGGAACTTCTCTTGACCCGGTGACGCGTTGATCTAGTTTCCATCGGAGCCACAATGGACTGTTTAAACCGATTAGTTTCTGTCTATAAGCTCCCAGTGCATCATAGGAACTAGAAAAATGAGGTTCTTTATCTTTCGTATACTTATAATTATTATTATTGTAGTTGACTTTTTTATTTGGATAGTTTCCGCAACTATTATATCTATTTGCACAAATACCTCGACGGTTTCCATTCGTTAATACATAAAGTCCGATAAGCATGTCTTGGGTTGGCACGCAAATAGGATCTCCAATAGCGGGAGATAGGAGATTCATATGAGAAAACATAAGTAAACGGGCTTCCGCTTGAGCTTCCAAGGATAAAGGTAGATGAACAGCCATTTGATCCCCGTCAAAGTCCGCATTGAAACCCTTACACACTAATGGATGTAAACAAATAGTACGCCCCTCTACTAAAGTGGGTTGGAAGGCCTGTATGCCTAATCTATGCAGAGTAGGTGCTCTGTTCAACAGTACAGGATGCCCCCGCATAACTTCTTGAAGTATTTCCCATACAATGGGTTCCTTTTCCCAAATTTTCCTTTTAGCAATCCTGACATTAGAAGTAGCACGTTTCGTGATTAAATCTCGAATTACAAATAGCTGAAAAAGCTTTATTGCTATCTCTAGAGGTAATCCACATTGATGTAATGAAAGCGAAGGACCCACAACAATGACAGAACGCCCCGAGTAATCGACCCGTTTCCCAAGCAGAGTCTCACGAAACCTTCCCCCTTTGCCCTCAATTACATCTGAAAGTGACTTGTATACTTTATTGTGACCATCCCTGGTCGGTTGCCCGCGGGACCCACTATCAAGAAGTGTATCCACGGCTTCTTGTACCAATTTTTCCTGGCACATTACTAAATCTGCTGGCGCTAATTCACTTCTTTTTAATAGATAGGCAAGGTTGTTGTTCCGACGGATAACTCTCTTATAAAGTTCATTAATATCCGAAGTAACTACTTTATCCCCAGACCTATAAACAATGGGTCTCAATTCGGGAGGAAGAACCGGTAATAAGCACAAAACCATCCATTCTGGTTCTACATTTGTTTGAATAAAATGTTTCGCCAATTGCATTCGTCTAATTAAAAAAACTTTTCTTATTCGTCTTTTTCTATCTTCCCATTCATCTCCACTATACCCCTCGTCTTCTAATTCCTTCCATTCAACCAAGGAATTCTCTATAATAATTCGCAAATCCAAATCCGCTAATTGTTCTCGAATAGCACCTGCTCCTGTCGCAATTTCCCTATTTCGAAATGTTGCAAAGCCAGGAGTAGAAAAAAAGGGAGAAATGTTGTGGTTACAGGATGAAATTTCATCTTCGAATAAACCTCGTAATCGTAAGAAAGTAGGTTTTTTAGCGCTGGGCCTAGCAAAAGAGAAATCGCCGTATACTAGGCCCTCCAATTTCTTAAGGGGTTTATCTAAAAGATTCGCGATATAACTAGGAAGACCTTTCAAATACCACACATGAGTCACTGGACATGCCAGTTTGATGTATCCCATTTGATATCTTCGTATCCGAGAATCAACAAATTCTACCCCGCATTTTTGACAAAATCTTTCGTCTTCGTTTTCAGCTATGCTCGCTCGAGAATTTCCGCAAGCACAAATTCCGCTTTTTATGGGCCCAAAGATTCTTTCGCAAAACAATCCATCTTTTTCTGGTTTATCGGTTTTATAATGAAAAGTGGAGGGCCTTGTGACTTCGCCAACGACTTCTCCATTAGGTAGGATTTTGTTAGCCCAAGCCTTTATTTGTTGAGGGGAAACGAGTCCAATTTGAAGTTGTTTATGTTTATATTGGTCAATCATAAAATAGAAATAAGAAAAGAATTTATATTTAATCCGATCAAACATCCTCCCTATTAATCTGAAAGTTCTTCTCAGATAGAAGGAAATGGTTCAGTTCTAGAGCCAAAGATCGTAGTTCTCGAACGAGCACTCGAAAAGATTCCGGAGGATCCTCGTGATTAGCCACTCTTTTTCCCCAGATCGTAGCATTAAGTATTTCTTGGCGAGCTATAAGATGATCAGATTTATAAGTAAGTATCTCTTGTAAAATATGAGCAACACCAAATCCTTCTAAAGCCCAAACTTCCATTTCTCCTACTCGTTGTCCCCCTTGCTTGGCTCTCCCTCTAACAGGTTGTTGGGTAACAAGTGAGTAGGGCCCGGTAGAACGTCCATGGATTTTCTCATCAACTTGATGAATTAATTTTAAAATATAGGACTTCCCTATTAGAACAGGTTGTTCAAAGGGATCTCCTGTTCTTCCGTCAAATATTCTGCTTTTTCCCGGGTATTCGGGTTCAAATATCCATGGATTATTTGTTTGTTTACTGGCTTCATATAGTTCCGAAAACACAAGTTTTCTTGAAGCCTCTTGCTCATATCTCTCATCAAAGGGTGCTATTCTATAATGTTTCTTTAGCAGATCCCCTGCTAATCCAAGCGAGCTTTCAAATATTTGTCCCACATTCATTCGTGAGGGTACTCCTAGGGGATTGAAGACCATATCAACAGGTGTTCCATCTTGCAAATAGGGCATATCTTGCCTAGGCAAAATTTTGGAAATGATCCCCTTATTCCCGTGTCTTCCTGCTACTTTATCCCCAACTTTGATTTCACGTTTCTGTAAAATATATACACGAACCATTATGTCGAGGGGATCCCTCTGGATCCATTTCACATCGATAATGCGCCCTCTTCCACCTATAGGTAGTTTGAGAGAAGTTTCTTTTGAAGTGGATACCTCAAGACCAAAAATAGCCCGTAATAATCCAGCTTCCGCGATATACGAGGATTCACTAGCTATCTGAGGCGTTAATTTACCTACTAAAATATCGCCAGTTTCTACCCAAGATCCCAACCTCACAACTCCATTTCTGTCCAAATTGCGGAGTAAATGTTCTTCTAGATGTGGTATTTCTTTAGTAATTTTTTCAGCGGAGCCTTGGCTTGTCGTATCTGTCTGAATTTCATATTTTCGGATGTGAAAAGAAGTATAAATATCCTCATATACCAAACGTTCGCTAATTAGTACTGCGTCTTCAAAATTGTAACCCTCCCACGGCATATAAGCTACTAAAACGTTTTTTCCTAAAGCGAGTTCCCCACCAAGTGTAGCAGCTCCCTCCGCTAAAATTTGCCCCTTTTTAATGGATTTACCCTCCGGAACCCGAGGTTTTTGATGCATACAAGTATTTTTGTTAGAGCGCTGATGAGCAACTAAAGGAATACTTATAGTCTTCCCACTACTTGATAAAAGGATCTTGTGACTATGACTAGAAATGATCTTTCCCTCGCATTCGGCTATAATAGAAACCCTTGAATCTAGAGCTGTTTGGCGTTCCAATCCAGTTCCAACAATGCACTTCTCGGACCGAGAAAGTGGAACTGCTTGGCGCTGCATATTAGAACTCATTAAAGCCCGATTCGCATCATTATGCTCAATAAAAGGAATGAGAGAGCCTCCAATAGAAAAATATTGGAAAGGAAAAATACTTCTAACATGAATCTGTTCCCATGCAATAGTAAGAAATTCTTGACGGTATCTTGCTGGAACAACCTGTTCTTCCTGAATACCTTGATTCAAGGACAAAGAATTTCCTGCTGCTATCATATAATATTCATCTCTATTTGGTGATAAATAAACCACCTGTCTCTCTTTTTTTTCTTTTCCTTTCTCAGATATTTCATAAAACGGACTCTCTATAGATCCCCACCAGTGATCAATTCTCGCATGAATAGCTAAAGATCCAGTAAGTCCAACATTGATTCCTTCGGACGTGTCAATTGGACAAATACGCCCATAGTGACTCGGATGAATATCTCGGCTCCGAAAACTTGCAGTTCTCCCCGTCAATCCTCCAGGACCCAAACAACTCACTTTTCGCCCATGAACCGTTTGTGTCAATGGGTTGGTTTGGTCAAAAACTTGAGATAAGGGATATGTGCCAAAAAAGGTCTCATAAGTAGTTATTAATAAAATCGAAGTTGAAGTTGGAGTTACTAAAGTTTGTGGAGTCGGTTTCGATTGACGTATGAATACTCTACGGATAGTTTTTTGAATGGCATGTTGTAAACGGCCAAGAGCCAGTCCGAATTGATCTTGTAACAGATCCGCAACCGAACGAATACGTTTATTTTTCAAGTGATTCATATCGTCATCGTCAAGTATACCCGTTCCAAATTTCATTCCAATCAAATGATCCGTAGCGGCCAATACATCTCGTGGTAACAAGAATGTATTGTTCTGAGGTATATCAAGATTCAGTCTCCGATTCATATTTCGTCGACCAACTCTTCCTAATTCACATTTTTGTTGAAAAAATTTCTTTTGTAATTCCTCACATAAGGACTCCGAAAATACCAGGTCCCCGCCTACACAAGCAAATTGTTGATAAAACTCCAAAATAGCTTTTTCTTTTGACTCAATCCTCTTTTTCTCCTTAGCATTCGGGAAAGACAAGAAAATTTCGGGGTAGGAAACATTATCTAAAATTTCTCTTAGATTCGAACCCATAGCTGATGATAGAACTAAAATAGATATCTTTTGTTTTCTACTCACGCGAGCCCATATCCTTTCTTTTTTATCAATTGCTAATTCCGATCTTCCTCCCCAATCTGATATTATAGTCCCGGTGTATATAGAAATTCCCTTATGGTCTAATTCCGAGCGGTAGTAAATACCAGGACTTAGCAATATTTGATTGATCACAATTCGATATATTCCATTTATTATAAAGGTTCCTAAGGAATTCATTATAGGAATGTTTCCGATAGAAATGGTTTGCTTTTGCACATCGAAACCAAAAATTAATCTTGCAGATACATATAATTCAGAAGAATAAGTGAGTGATTCATACACAGCATCTCTTTCTTTTATCGAGGGTTCTAGCAATTGATATCCTTTCGCAAATAATTGAAATGCAATTTCGTGATCTGGATCTTTAATTGTTGGAAACTTCTCAAGTTCTTCTGCCAAGCCTTGATTAATGAACCTACAAAATCCCTCGAATTGGATCTGACTAAATCCGGGTATTGTGGACATTCCCTCATTCCCATTCCGGAGCATTTTAATCTTAAGTTTCCTATTTATCAAAAAAAAAATTCCATTATCAGCTCACTCTTTATCAATCCCTACGGATCAATCTAGCAATCATGGAATCTATATTCTGTTTACTGAATCACATGAAATTCTAGAGAACTCCACATACGTATTTCATATATGTATTTCATACATATGAATAGAGATAATTTTGACGAAAGTTCCAATTTTGCAGGGGTAGAAATGGAATTAAAATGAATTGAAAAAAAAACTCCTAGAAAAAATTCTGCCACTTAAATTTAAAGTTTATGATATTCTAATCAGATTGGATAGGAAAGATTTCTCGTTTTAGCTACTTTCTATGAAAGAAATAAAGCCATAAAATTAATAAGCACTAGAAAGTTTGACTTTAGTTCGATTTAGAATTTAGAATAGTACGCTTAGTTTTATTTTCAAAAAGAATTTGAAGGTTCTTTTTTGTTTTCTAGTATTTGTAGCAGTAGAATTTCTGAAAAATAAAGGATTTCGTTGTAGAATCCTAAAATAAAGTACTTACTTTTTTTTAAGTACTTGCTAATCTAGTTATCCACCTAATATTTAATGCAACGAAAAATAAAAGCATGATTCCCCATAGGGATATGTACATAAGGGGGATCCATAGATAATAATGCTGTTCGGACCAGGAGTTTACTTATATACAATTCGGGAAACTTTTATTCTATTTTATTATTCCATTAAAAGGAATGGGAGGAGAGAATACCAGTCGTTTACTACTGCAATTCAAAAAAAAAATTCTAGTTAATGGTTCCAATTTGTTCTGAATTTTGCATGGAAATCCATTTTTGCTCCTTTGTCATCTCAATAGAATAGAAAGAAAAGGGAAGTTTTCTAAGCAATGTTTAACATAGAATCCATCGAGGAAAATAAGCAAAACAGGATCCAAAAAAGCAGAAATCGATTTTTTGAAAACGATTGGAAAAATTCAGTAGAATTACATTCAAGATAAAAGCAAAGGGGTTTTAGTAAGAAAATATGGATGAATACTTCTCGATTTTAGATCGGATTTTTTGGCGGCATGGCCAAGTGGTAAGGCAGGGGACTGCAAATCCTTTATCCCCAGTTCAAATCTGGGTGCCGCCTGATCAATCAAATACTTACCCCATAAGTTGGGGCAAGAGAGTAACTAGGTCTGGCGATACTGGATTTTGAGAATCCATACCATAGTTCTATCCTCAAACTAGGGTTTGTTTTGGCGGCAGTGGCCCGTTAGCTACTAACAGAGATGAGGTAGCCTTTCCTTATTCTTTTATTAATTCGATTCAGGAATTTCAAACTATGAGGCTAAGGTGTCAGAAACCTTCGTATCCACCAAAGGGCCCTAAAGGGCTTTCTTTTTAAAATCTAAAATTGAAGAAGGGACTTTGCGAAGAAATAGCAAGACTTCCTAATTATCATACATTTTTTTTTAGTACATCTTACTACATACACTAAAGTAAAGAAAGGCTACAGATTCTGTCGAGAATTAGAAGAATAAATAGGCTGATCAAAAATCAATTTCAGAGTTGTGGGTAAGGTCTCCTCACTCTTTCGTAGAAAGATAGAAAGTGGGGCAGTAGGGTTTAGCTCAAAAAAAAACATGGGTAAGGTATGGGTAAGGTAGGTATCCAATAAATATTTATCTATCCTAATTTTATGGTATATTCTGACGTGCTTTACTTATAAAAATAAAAAGGTAACAAAAGGAAGAAAAAATCTCTCTATTCCCGCGTCTTCTAGTTAGAACATTCCCCCACTCCTTTTTAAAAGGGATATGTATTATATTTATACTTAATACTTTCCAACTCTACCAAAAATAATATAAAAATTTGTTAGGAGTAAATTCCTTTAACTGATTCATCTATAGTCTTAGGGCAGAATTTTGACTCTGTGCCCTTAATTCCACTATGATTATTGATCAATAGTCGAATAATTCCTTCATATAAATAGGAGACATAATTTACATGGATATAGTAAGTCTCGCTTGGGCTGCTTTAATGGTAGTCTTTACATTTTCTCTTTCGCTAGTAGTATGGGGGAGAAGTGGACTCTAGGGATACTACTAATTGATTGAGTAGTCCAATTGTAGTATCAACTCTTTTCTTTAATTGATCGTTTTGCATTAATCATTTTGTCAAACTTTATTTTTTCTCTCTTTCTTTAGTTTTGTTTCACTCTTGTAAAAAACTCTTTTAAGAATAAGAAAGAGTCAGTCGTTCTATTCTACTATGTTCCATTCTACTATAAGAAATGGAATAGAAAGAACGATTATAGTAATTAAGAATTTCTACTAGAAGTGACGAGTAAAAATAAAGCTCTTTACATAAGAAAATTAGACTTTCTTACATGAAGCTATTCACAACATATCGCACATTTTTCATTTAGACTCTTTTCTTATTCTTAGAAATTCTTTTTGTTCTTTTTTTTTGAAGGATCTCGCGTGAAGCATCTCACGTCATTTTTAAGTATGAAAGATTCGCCGGTTTTTTCCTTTTATTTACTTTTTTTTTTACTATAGTTTTTTTTACTATAGTCTATTCTCATATTATTTTTCTCCCTCTCCATGGATTCCTTCAATGAGGAATTGTTTTCGATTTATTTTTTATTTTGACTTGCTTGAAATTAAGTGGATCCAGTGAAAAAAGAAGTTGAATTAGATTACTATTTCAATCTACTAATCTATTCTATGTAGATTCAAGATAATATAATAGAAAGAATCATAAAGTGTGGTAGAAAAAACTATATGTAGTTCTTTCTACCACACTTTATGATTCCAACCAGATCCTTTCATTTAAGACTTGGATTTTTATTTTGTTTAATCCCTTTTTCATTTCTTCAATGATTAATTGGAATTCCAATTAATCATTTTGGCTGGCAGTTTTTACATAAATAATAAGTAAAAAGGCAGTAGGAACTAGAATGAACAATGTAGTAGCAATAAATGCGAGAATATTTACTTCCATAACCTCTTTATTTTATTTTTTTTTCACAATAACTCGGGATGTAATCCCATGGAGAGGAAAAGGGGGTATCCTGTAAATTCAAGGGGAGGACTTGCATTCTGATAATACTAAATCAATTCAATATTATGAATATAGGATCTATCAAATCAATTCATGGTTGCTAGTGGAATAATATAACATAGGAAGATCCCTTATCCATACTAAGACCAAAATAGATTTTTTGATTGGATTCTGAACCCCTCTATTTTTCATCCTTTTCGACTTTTGCTTTTCTATATATATGTATAGCCAAGAATCTTTCTTATCCAATTTCCCTTCCTTTTTCTTATAGTTATACATACAATTATGTATGTATGTATTATATGACCGACTTTCTATGGGTTACATAGAGATCCAAATAAGCAGTAGAATTAGAAATGAGATGGAGAAAAGAGGATCTTAAATAAAAAAGATCCAATATTTTATTTTAATTTAGGAAAAAGGGCGTTTGCTTAGTTTTTTTAGGTTACTATCAATATCTGTTTTTTGGAGTCTAAAGATGAGAGCGGATTCATAAAAAAGGGGTCGGCAAATGGCCTGAGAATGAGGTATATTCTTGGAAAGAATTCATTGAATATACACAAACTAAGTTGGAACTACAAAATGGAAGTGGTGTGGTTTATAATAACCCTCAAAAAGGAACTAATTATATTCATTCTCTAACAATAAACGAATACAATTTGTGTATGGATTCCGGTATTTTACCGGAACTCTATTCCATAAGAGTCAAATAGGAAGTTAAGATGAGGATGGTATCATCATACCATAAAAATAGAGTAATATCCTAAATTATACTAATCCACGTATGATATGTACGTCTTTCCTTATCAATAAGGGGTTCCCATAGATATTTGATATTGCCTTCTGCCCACTTTTTTCAGGGAAATTTTTAATGAAAAAGAGAAAGATGAATTTTTCCATTCATTGAACCCTAGTTCGGGACTGACGGGGCTCGAACCCGCAGCTTCCGCCTTGACAGGGCGGTGCTCTAACCAATTGAACTACAATCCCTGCGGGGTGTATGGCATACCTATTCTTAAATAGAACCATTAAGAAGATTCGTCTGTCGTACTCTAAGAAATAGATGAATTATATACTACATACCCACATATCCTATGTGGGTATAGTGAGAGTAGCATAACTAGTATGTCGCGATTTTTTATCCCTAAAAATAAATGATAATCCACCTTTCAATAAGAAAAACTCTTATCTTTGTTAAGAAAAGAATCAGAGAGATATGGCTTAGAAATAGATTTTCCCTTTCTTTTTTCTTTATCCTTTATTTATATGGATCAGATATTTTTTTTATGGAAGAAAAAAAGTGGATTTAGTTCATATTCACGAAGCCCTAGATTTTTGGGCCGAGCTGGATTTGAACCAGCGTAGACATATCGTCAACGAATTTACAGTCCGTCCCCATTAACCGCTCGGGCATCGACCCAGGAAGAATTTTTTCTAGGGTTTTTGATAATCTATAGATTAACCTCTTTTTATAATACTCCCTACCCCCAGGGGAAGTCGAATCCCCGCTGCCTCCTTGAAAGAGAGATGTCCTGAACCACTAGACGATGGGGGCATCACTAGACGATAATGCTATATGGAACCACTCGTTATTATACTATAATGATAGTATGAGCAGTTTTTTGGAATTGTCAATATACTCGAAGAGTATAAATAGATAAAAGCAAAGAGTCTTTCCTACTTTTCTGTTATACTTTCATAGGATTTTTTTTTTTTTTTTTAGTTGATGGTTGGGTTAATTCACGGATCATCCCGTGCTTTTTAGGGGAATTCTTTTTAAAGGGTATAGAATAAGAATAGATTAATAAAAAGGATTCTAGACATATATTGATTTGATTGCTCTAACAGGAAAAAGAGTCCAATTTCATTTCTTTTTTGCAATTTAAACTCTGTGCTTCGTTTAGTATTCAGGCCAAAAAAGTGGGCATCTACCACTAAATGAAATCATAAAATTCAAGAAAAAAAAAGAAAAAAGTGAATGAATTTAGTAGAAAAGTACTCTATCGGATTTGAACCGATGACTTCTCTCTTGCCGTGATATTACTCTACCACTAGTGGAAAAGCCCTTTATCGGATTTGAACCGATGACTTATGCCTTACCATGGCATTACTCTACCACTGAGTTAAAAGGGCTTTTTATTCAAAAATTAGCCACTTTCATTTCCCATTATAGGTCTACTGCATAATGTACATAATATATCTATATGTATATATACATAATCTATATCTATATATACATAATATATAGATATAGAGAATTTTTTTCTATATTGAGATATAGAAGTTTATTCGCGGTGAGGTTCAAAAAGGGCAAAGGGGCGATTTTCCCGTGCTCAGAATGTTCTGCAGAATTAGGGACTTTTTTTTCTATTGGCTGATCTTATGATGAGAAATTTCTCCATTTATGTTTTATTTCCCCTAATTCTAATGGGGGGTATAAAGGAATTTGGACTCTGCATATACCCATGTGACTGGGTATTAATGTTCAGCGGTATACTTCTTATCTGTCTGTTATTGGAGTTTTATCAACAATTTTATTCTAAAAAGTGGGCAGTCGAATTTATACTGCAGAGTATAAAAATTATTCTACCAAAAAAGAAAGAAAGGAATTGATGGGACTGTATTGTCTCCTATATCTCTTAGTATATATTGTAGGAATAATCAAACTATAGAATACGAAGAATACGATCCTAATCGAAATGCATACATTTGGTTCATACCCTAGTGGGATGGTAATAAGAGATTTCTTTTCCAGACTAAAGGGAGGCCTTCTAAATCCTAAAGTAAAGGCCCGCGATTGAAGTACCAACTGCTCACTTTTCTCCGTAGGTGGAATTCCTCGAATGGTTACCCCTTGACAAAGGGTAGCGTTGGTATCATAATCTACATGTAGCGGGTATAGTTTAGTGGTAAAAGTGTGATTCGTTCTATTAATAACTGAATTTGAAATGATATACTTAAGACATCCTTAAGTTTTTTATATTCATATTCCGATGAAAACTTTAGTTCTTATAAAGGGTTTAATCCTTTTCCTCTCAATAGCATATTGAGGAAGAATATACATTCTCGCGATTAGTATCCAAAGACTAATTAAATTTGCATGCAAAATACAGATTTGATTATAAGTACAGAGTCGCGAAGCATAATTTTGCATTGGATTAAGTATTCCAATTTTTTAAATATGAGTAAAGGATCTATGGATGAAGATACAAAAAAGTTTATTTCCAATCGTAACTAAATCTTCTTTTATTTAAAAAAGAAATGGAAGCCCAATAGCTAAAAAACGATAGTTTTGGTTTACTAGAACCATCAGGATATTGTTTCAGCTCGGTGGAAACCCAGCTCTTTTCCTCAGGATCTCTTGAATGAAATTAGGGAACGAAGTAAGTAGATTAGATGGATATTTAGGAGAACTTCTATCTCCTACTCTATAGGGATCATCTAGAAAGCGGAGAGCTTTGGTTCCATTCAGACAGAAAAGCTGACATAGATGTTAAGTGGTTAGAATAGCCATAAAGGAGCCGAATGAAATAAAAATTTCATGTTCGGTTTTGAATTAGAGACGTTAAAAATAATCAACCAACGTCGACTATAACCCCTAGCCTTCCAAGCTAACGATGCGGGTTCGATTCCCGCTACCCGCTCCATTCTGTATAAAAAGACTATTCTATTTGTCTAGACATGGTAGAGACTTGTATTCAATCTTTTTCGTCCACCAGTTTTTGGCCCTACAGAGCGGAGTAGAGCAGTTTGGTAGCTCACGAGGCTCATAACCTTGAGGTCACGGGTTCGATTCCCGTCTCCGCACTTAGCAGTCCAGATAAATAAATAGACTATTTTATTTCTCTAGATATGGTAGAGGGCTATATCCTACTCTTTTTTTATTCAGCAGGCAGAAAAGAAAAACGAAATAAAAGAAAGGCATAGTCTGTCCCCTTTTAAAAGCCATTTTCTCTTGTTTGTCTCGGTGAATCCCCGGTTTAGGGCACCCTCTTGGCAAGTTCGATTTTCGCTCCCGAAGCACTCTTTTTTTTTTTAGTCGGGTGCAAAGGATAAGATAGGAAGGGATACAGTACTAGACTAATTAATTTAATAGTA